GACGAAGACTTTTTGTTGCCGTCGGAAAAATAAGAAGTCCCAACCCTATTAACATAGGAACTGGAAGTGGAAGAAAAGGTATTATCCACGCATATTGATATGTCTGTTCCATAAAAAAAGTTTTTTTTTCTTAATTAATTGTTTCCGATTCACCGGATCTTAGCTCTTTCGAAAAAGTAAATAAAAAATAAAGATATGCACTAACTTATTTAATAATTTATATTTATATTAGTATTTATTCTGAGTCTTTTCAAAATTGTTCAAATATGCAAAACAAGAAGTTACAATTGGTCAAATGATATAACCAAGTGACATATAAAAACGAATACTTATAATAGGAAAGTAGGAAAATAAAAAATATTATTAATATTCATACAGCAAGTATAAAATTTTAGGCTAAAAAGAGTACTTGATGCTAATATGAATTAGAGGATTAACTAAGGTCGTTGGTCTAATGAAATAAAACCTCTTGATTTTAGTTAGTTTATTTAAACTCATTAACTAATTCATTATGGGATTTATTGTTTTCCATTTCAATCAAAACAATTTATTAGGAATATTTGGAAAGTTTATAAGATTATAGCTCTAAAATGAACTTTTTATCGAGCAAGGATAAAAAATGACTGAGATCCTTTTTTATCAAACTACATACCCTTTAACAGATTTTTTACTAGTATCATTCGAGTTTTAAAGTTTAGGTGTATTTTTTTTTTTCAAGTTTTACTAAAAAAAGACTCAATTTATTAGGCAAAAGTTTACAAGGTATTTTATTACATGTAAATAAAATATAGAATGACTAAAATAAAGGTATTTTAGGTTCTTTATTTCTTTTGATTTCTATCCCATAGCAGATGAGATATAAATAACGAGAACTAAGAGTTCAAAACCAAAAATTTTTGGTTTTACAAAGAGTGTATGGAATCAAAATTTTGTTATTTCGAGTCATTTTTTATTTTCACGGATCTTTGACGTATCTAGATTTCTATGAAGAGAATCTTTTAGAAAAAAAAATAGATAATGAATATAAGATAAGAAATAATAATTCGTTTTGAACAATAGATGTCTTTCACATCCAACTATAACAATGACTAACTTCTTCTTTTTTAAATGGCAGTTCCAAAAAAACGTACTTCGATATCAAAAAAGCGTATTCGTAAAAATATTTGGAAAAGGAAAGGATATTGGGCGGCATTAAAAGCTTTGTCATTAGGGAAATCTCTTTCTACCGGGAATTCAAAAAGTTTTTTTGTACGACAAACAAATAAGTCCTAAAATATTGGAATAATTTGGAATGGATTTGACTAAAAAAATTGGATCAGTAATTAATATCTCAGTAATTTGTTAATTGAATATTAAAGTGAATATAAAATTAACAATTGGCAGTTCCTATTCTAATCAATATGAAATAGACTCTTAATCTTATAAAAAGAAGAAGTATTCTTCTTTCTAAATTCTAAAAATAAAAAAATAAATATATATAAGATTTTTTATTTGATTTTTTTAGTATATTTTCATTCAGATTTTGGTGGTGGGGAGTCTTCTTTTCCCCATCGACTTTTAAAAGAATAAATAATGAAAAAATTTTATATTTATCAGGAAGGGCAGATAGAATATTTTTAGTTCAAATTAATTAATTGTTCAAACTAATCCATTCCGTGTTAAAGATTTTTGGATAACTTTCTGACTTCTTAATTTATTATATATACTATATTTAATTTATTTTCCATATATATCCAATTTTCAGCCCAATGAAAAATCCAATAAAAGAACTTAATTGTTGAGATATTATTATATGTACAAGTGGCAATTTGGAGTAATCCAAAATAGACATATTTTAGATTCATTGATAAAATTTAGTTTGTGTTTCAAATTGAATTTATTAAATCAGATAAACCAGAAATAATGACAATAAAAGAAAAAAGTTTTTGAGTCTATCGAAGAATTCTATCGTTGCAAGAGTCGTATTTTAGAATCGGCTAAACTACGTCAAAGCCCTAAAACCAGACACCTTAAAGAAACTACTGAACCTTTAAATTGACTTTTTTGAACTCTTTTTTTTTTTATATCTTTACTAAAATTGAGTGAATTGACTTGTTCAATCTCGACGATTGAATATAAATAGGTTATTATGAGTTCGAGCAAGCCGCTATGGTGAAATCGGTAGACACGCTGCTCTTAGGAAGCAGTGCTAGAGCATCTCGGTTCGAGTCCGAGTGGCGGCATGCCATCTTCTAAAAGATATCAAATAGATCCTATAATAAAATTAAATTAAATTCCCCATTTCTATTTCTTAATTAATACGGGGGGATCCCCCGTTTTTTCATTTTTATGATATTTTCAACTTTAGAGCATATATTAACTCATATTTCCTTTTCTATTGTTTCAATTGTAATTACAATTCATTTGATAAGCTTATTGGGCAATCAAATTAGAAAACCATATTATTCCTCAGAAAAGGGGATGATAGCTACTTTTTTATGTCTAACAGGATTGTTAATAA